TCGAATATTGATTAATACGTAATCGATCGAACACTACTTGCACTACTTGAAAAGGATTCTTCTGTTCAGAAACGAAATGTTCCAAATGTTCCTGGAAATTCTTGCTCCCATTGGACCATTTGTATCTATATGCATCAGGATCCCGATTCATGGATCTCTCAGTTCGAGAAATAAGAGGATCAAACCATTTCTTCTGACTCTTTTTCAAATTCGATAAATGTTGGTTGATCGTATATTTCATTATAGTTATATGATTCAGAGTATCATTTCCTATTCGATCCCTTTGAATTCCATATTCGAAGTTGCGATCGGATCTATTCATTAAAAAGAATCGATTCGATACATTTCTTCCATAGGTGCTATAATTGACTGCCTCCATTATGTTGTTGCTAGCAAATACCGCTGTTTTTAGTTTGGGATCTTCCAACTCATTCCCGCAGTAGATCCGGACCGATTTTTTTCTGATCCTTCGAGAAAAAGATTCATTCTCCTCATAAAAAAGAGGAGGTAGAACCAATAAAGATTTCTTTTTCGATTCATCTCTGGAGTTGAATACCTCATTCAAGAATTTTTTTTGATCCAACCCGTAGGAATCAATAGAAAAGGCAAATCCCCTATGAAACACCAGATCCGGCTCGGTTATTGATAGAGTGAATAGATCCGCCATTTCTGGGAATCTCTCTTCTGATTCAAAAAAATCGTGGCGTAACGCGTATCCCCCTTTGTTCCGGTCATGGAATAGATGAAAGAAATCAAAAAATGGATTTTTGTTCAAGAATGAAATCTTATTGGAACTGTCCATATCCGGTTCATCCTTCGGAACCAGATCCGGGATGTGATCTGGTTCCGAAGGATGAATTGAGACGGTATCTTGTAAATACGTAATTATCTTGAATATATCAACCATTTCTTTATTTTCCGCTCGCCTGGAAGGGACAAAAGAAACATCTTGTTTTTTCTTCAACAATTTAGGATCTCTAGTGGACCTCTCAGTAGGATTCGAACCCAGATGAAGTTCTGACCATCTGTCAGAGAAAAAAGAACGAATTGATCTTGTAGGATTCCCAATAAATTCTTCGATTTCTTCCGGAAGCAGATGATTATTCATCCGCTTCTCAGGTTCCGTGAATAGCCAGGACATGGAGGAAGATCCAAAAAGGCATTTCGGGAATCGATCTGATTCTATCTCTGTTCGTTCCGTTTGAAGAAAGGAAGGATCCCAAAGAATCGATCTCTCTTTTAGTTGCTGAATCTCTGTTTGATCGATCAATGTGTGATATTCTGAATTCTCATTTCTAACGGAATCGAAATGATCTCTGGATTGATCAGAAGAAGATCCTTTCCATTGGCTAGAATCCGTTACTTGAACGAAAATAGATCTTGTGGAATCATATTGAATATTTGACAATACATTCCGTACCTTGCTAAAAAACCGATCCTTGTTTACCAACCACACATTGTCTAACCAAATCCAATTCTCTCTCGAGACGTTCCTCAAAAAATTTGATTCGTGCTGATTCTTCCCCCAACTAACGAAGAGATCTTGGCGGAATTGCCACATATGAAATTGAGCACAATTTTGCAAAGAAATACCCCACTTGTTTCTCGAGAAGAGATGGGAAACATGCTCAATATCATTGGATTGCATAGTTGCCCCAGCTCCTTGTTGTTTGAAGAAACTCTCCCCCTGAATTGGTCTTTTTTCACGAAAAGCAGACATGAGATAACAAATCAAGTCTTTCCCTAAGATTTCGAATAGCTGTCCCGAATTCAAGTTGATTATGTTTCGGTTCTTCCTCGGAGAAAGACGATCAAAAAATTCCCAATCATGGTCCTTGCGGATCGGATCATCCGTATAGGATAAAAAAAGAAACTCCAGATATTTGCTATCTTTCTCTTTGAATGAGATCTCAATTCCAGCTACGGTTTCATTAGATATCTGACAACTAGAATCCCTCTTTTTTCCGATCCGGTTCCTCCACCACCGCGAACCCCGGTTAGATTCAGGCATGATACGCTTTTTCTTTATTGGGATAACCCAAGTACTCTCTTGCGGATCCATGAAACAACTCTCAGAAATCTTTTTCCCTTTTGGAAGATACAGGAGCGAAACAATCAACCTATTTCTATTGGAAGACCAAAAAGATTCTTCCAATGTCTCCTTTCTGGGTCCAATGGAATTCATAGGTATAGGAAGAAGCCCCATCAAATAGAGATTTTTTCTTTCGACCATCTTTCGATTGTTAATACGAGATATAAGGACCACTACTACAAGCAGTACTACACCTTTGGTCGTGAAATATCGATTGCTTGTTGCACCCTGTGAATCACGTGAAAGTAGGATACTCCAAATTCGGGGATCAAAGAGTTTCATAAAACGTTCTTGGTGGAAAAAAATGTGAGTGAAAGATCCCACTGAATCGAATTTGATCCATGAATCTAAGAAATAGTGAGAATTCTTGATCTCTCTCAATTCGAATATCCAGGATTTGAATTGATG